AGAAAAATAAGCTAAGTAAGCTATTAGGTTCATACCCTGCTTATAGAAGTTAAAAATCTTCTTTTTTCTAATTATAAAAACTAATATTATTTTTTATATATTATTAGGAACAAGTACTCTAATTACTCTAGTTTCAGACAATTGACTAAGAATATGAATAGGAATAGAACTAAATTTAATAATATTTGTACCCCTAATAAATTTAAAACCCAATAAAAATAAATCTGAAGCTTCATTAATTTACTTTCTTGTCCAAGCCAGAAGAAGAGTAATTCTACTTAGAAGCTTATTATTTATCATAATTAATAACACATGATTTATATATGAAATTATAACAATAAGACTATTAATTAAATTGGGAGCAGCACCCTTTCATATATGAATGCCAAAAATTATGTCCACTATATCCTGAAACATAAACATTATTTTTATAACATGACAAAAAATTATCCCTCTATTTCTCCTAAACAGAATTGAAAGAAAAAACATTATTACAATCAGAATTATTTTATCAGTAATAGGGGGTTCTCTAGGAGGATTATATCAAACTTCTATTCGAAAGATAATAGCCTATTCTTCTATTAATCATTTAGGATGAATATTGTCCCTTAATAAATCTAAGGATAGATGAATTATTTATCTAAGAATTTATAGATATGCAACGTATATAGTATGTAGTTATTTTAGAAGAAATAATTTACTTTTTATTAATCAATTATTTAATCAAAATATAACCTTAAGACATAAAATAAATTTCATATTATTGATAATAAGTTTAGGAGGTATACCCCCTATATTAGGATTTCTACCTAAATGATTAGCTATTGAAGAATTAACTCAAGATAACTCTCTTTTCCTAATTATAATTATAATCATAACTAGAATACTAACCCTCTTTTATTATATACGAATCATTATAAAATTGATTTTATTCCAATCAACAAATAATAAATGAAGACTATATAAAACTATCCCAAATAATTTTATAATTATAATTAATTTAATTCTACCCATAGTAATTATTATTTACTAAAGCTTTAAGTTAATTAAACTAATAACCTTCAAAGTTATAAATATATATAAATATAAGCTTTAGGTTACCCCTACTTTAGAATTGCAGTCTAATATCATTAATATTGACTATAAAGCCTGATAAGAGAGTTATACTCATAAATAAATTTACAATTTATTACCTTTATTTTCAGCCATCTTATCTCTTGAACAAATGATTATATTCAACAAATCACAAAGATATTGGAACATTATATTTTATATTCGGAATATGATCCGGAATAGTAGGTACTGCAATAAGATGAATTATTCGTATAGAATTAGGTCAACCAGGTGCATTTATTATAGATGACCAAATTTATAATGTAATAGTAACAGCTCACGCATTCATTATAATTTTTTTTATAGTAATACCAATTATAATTGGAGGATTTGGGAACTGATTAGTCCCCCTTATAATTGGGGCACCCGACATAGCATTCCCTCGGATAAATAATATAAGATTTTGACTTTTACCTCCCTCTCTCTCTCTCCTAATTATAAGAAGAATTGTAGAGATAGGAGCAGGTACAGGTTGAACTGTATACCCTCCCCTTTCAAGAAATTTATCCCATAGAGGAGCTTCAGTAGACCTAGCAATTTTTTCACTCCATTTAGCAGGAGTATCCTCTATCCTAGGAGCTGTCAATTTTATCTCTACTATTTTAAATATACGCCCAATAGGGATAAGATTAGAACGAACTCCTTTATTCGTTTGATCAGTTGGTATTACTGCTTTACTACTTTTACTATCCCTGCCTGTGTTAGCAGGTGCTATTACAATACTACTAACTGACCGAAATTTTAATACATCATTTTTTGATCCTTCAGGAGGAGGAGACCCAATTTTATATCAACACTTATTCTGATTCTTCGGACACCCCGAGGTATATATTTTAATTCTTCCAGGATTTGGATTAATTTCTCATATTATTAGACAAGAAAGAGGTAAATCCGAGACCTTTGGTTCTTTAGGAATAATCTATGCAATAATTGCAATTGGACTATTAGGATTCATTGTATGAGCCCATCATATATTTACTGTTGGAATAGATGTAGATACTCGAGCCTATTTTACTTCAGCAACAATAATCATTGCAGTACCTACCGGTATTAAAATTTTTAGATGACTAGCCACTATACACGGAATAAAAATAAATTACTCACCTTCTATTATATGAGCTCTAGGATTTGTATTCTTATTTACAATTGGAGGATTAACAGGAGTTATTCTTGCTAACTCTTCAATTGATATTGTTTTACATGATACCTACTATGTTGTAGCCCATTTCCATTATGTATTATCCATAGGAGCAGTATTTGCAATTATAGGAAGATTTATCCAATGATATCCTCTATTTACAGGAATATCAATAAACCCTAAATGATTAAAAATTCAATTCATTATTATATTTTTGGGAGTTAATATTACTTTTTTCCCTCAACATTTCTTAGGACTAAGAGGAATACCTCGTCGATACTCCGATTATCCGGATAACTTCACAACATGAAATATTGTCTCTTCAATGGGTTCCCTAATATCTATCCTTGGAGTTATTTTTTTTATCTTAATTATTTGAGAAAGTATAATCAGAATACGAGTAGCTCTATTTAAAATTAATATATCTTCCAGAATTGAATGATTACAATTAACCCCCCCTGCAGAACATTCATATAATGAATTACCTATACTTTATAATTTCTAATATGGCAGATTTAATGCATTGAACTTAAGATTCATTCATAAAGGTTATCCTTTTATTAGATATCGCTACCTGAGGTAATTTATCCTTTCAAGACGCTAATTCTTCACTTATAGAACAATTAATTTTTTTCCATGATCATACTTTAATAATTTTAAGAATAATTACAGTTATAGTATCCTATATTATAATTAATATTATAACTAACAAATTAATTAATCGATACTTACTAGAAGGACAAACAATTGAACTAATTTGAACACTATTACCAGCAGTAACCTTAATTTTTATTGCTCTGCCCTCCTTACGACTATTATATATAATAGATGAAATAAATAATCCCATATTAACTATTAAAGTAGTGGGTCATCAATGATATTGAACCTATGAATATTCAGATTTCAAAAATATCGAATTTGAATCATATATAAAACCTACACTTGATCTTAATAATAACAATTTTCGCCTCTTAGAAGTTGATAACAATACAGTTATTCCAATAAACTTAAATACCCGAATTATTATTACTGCAGCTGATGTAATTCATTCATGAGCCATCCCTCCTATAGGAGTGAAGGTAGATGCAGTACCAGGACGATTAAACCAAACAATAATTAACATTAGACGACCCGGAATAATATATGGTCAATGTTCAGAAATTTGCGGAGCAAATCATAGATTTATACCTATTACTATCGAAAGTACTAACATAATTAATTTTATTAATTGAATTAAAAATATATCATTGAGTGGCTGAAAAATTTAAGCATTGATCTCTTAAATCAATCCATAGTATATTAATAAATACTCTCAATGAGAGAATTAGTTTAAAACTAAAACATTAACTTGTCAAGTTAAATATATATGTATATATATTCTCTTTATGCCACAAATATCTCCTATATGATGAGAAATTATAATATTAATTTTTATTTTCATAATAATAATTTTCAGAATTGGGGTTTTTCATAATAAATTTAATAATACAAAAACAAATAGATATATACTATTAAAGAAAAATATAAACTGAATATGATAAACAATTTATTTTCAACCTTTGATCCTGCAACCAGAATCAACTTATCTCTCAATTGACTAAGAATAATAATAGGATTAATATTTATACCTTTTATATATTGAATTATACCCAACCGGACCTCTATCACATTCCAATTATTAACTGGCACTTTATTCAATGAATTTAAGATACTTTTACAAAAAAACAGTAAAGGATTAAGATTAATTATAATTACTCTATTCATATTTATTTTATTTAATAATATTATAGGATTATTACCCTATATTTTTACTAGAACTAGTCACCTAATATTCACTATAACATTATCTTTACCTTTATGAATATGCTTTATATTATTCGGATGAATTAATAATACAAATCATATATTATCACACATAATACCACATGGTACTCCTAATATATTAATACCCTTCATAGTTATTATTGAAACTATTAGTAATATAATTCGTCCTATAAGCTTAGCTGTACGATTAACAGCAAATATAATTGCTGGACATTTATTAATAAGACTCTTAGGAAATAGATCAATTTCATCTAAACCATTATTTTTAGGATTAATTATAATCATTCAAGTTATTTTAATAACTTTTGAAACAGCAGTATCCCTAATCCAGGCCTACGTTTTCTCAGTTTTAAGAACTCTATATTCTAGAGAGGTATAATATGAAATTACATAAAAATCATCCATTTCATTTAGTTGATTATAGACCATGACCCTTAACCGGATCTATTGGAGCTATAAGACTAACAAGAGGAATAGTTATATGATTTAAAAGAATAAATTATTCTTTAATAATTATGGGATTATTTATTTTAATATTAACAACAATTCAATGATGACGAGACGTTATCCGTGAATCTACTTATCAAGGTAATCATACCAATAAAGTAGTATCCGGCTTAAAATTAGGAATACTGCTGTTTATTATTTCAGAAATTATATTTTTCCTATCCTTTTTCTGAAGTTTTTTCCATAGAAGATTAGCCCCCGTAGTAGAATTGGGGATATCCTGACCTCCCAAGGGAATTATCCCTTTTAATCCCATAGATACTCCTCTCCTAAATACTATAATCCTATTATGTTCAGGAATCACAGTAACATGAGTACACCATAGAATAATAGAAGGTAAAAAAATACAATTATTATGAAGTTTAATTATAACAGTAACATTAGGATTATACTTTACCACTTTACAGTATATTGAATATATAGAATCCCCCTTCTGCATTAGTGATTCAGTATATGGATCTTCATTCTTTATAGCAACTGGATTCCACGGATTACATGTAATTGTAGGTACAATCTTTTTAATCGTATGCTTAATCCGTAGTTATTTTAATCACTTTTCAAAAAAACATCACTTTGGATTTGAGGCTGCTGCATGATATTGACATTTTGTAGATGTAGTATGATTATTCTTATATATTTCAATTTACTGATGAGGTAGATATCTTTTTAGTATAAAAAATATAATTGACTTCCAATCAATAGATCTTAAATCAAGAAAAGATAATCTTGACACTTATATTTATGAGAATAATCCCATTGTTTCTATCCTTTATATTAATAATTATTTGTATAATAATTTCTAAAAAGATAGAAATAGATCGAGAAAAAATATCCCCCTTTGAATGCGGGTTTAATCCATTCAACTCAGCACGAATTCCCTTCTCAATCCAATTTTTCTTAATCGCAGTTCTATTTTTGATTTTTGATATTGAAATTGCTATTATTATGCCCATTATTCTAACAATTAAATTAATAACTTCAGTAATTTGAATTACAACAGTAATAATCTTTATCCTCATTTTAATCATAGGACTCTATCATGAATGAATAAGCGGAGTTCTAGAATGAAAATAGGGACAATAGTTAAAAATATAACATTTAATTTGCAATTAAAAATTATTAAAATATTAATTTGTCTCAAAACAACGAAGTAAAAAAGATTACCTTTAGTTTCGACCTAAAAATTAGACCTAGAGTCCGTGTTTTTAGTTGAAGCCAAAAAGAGGCATCTTATTGTTAATAAGATAATTGATTTACAAATCCAACTAAGAGGAGAGTATTACTAGTAAAACAGCTGCTAACTGGATTTACAAGCGGTTAAATTCCGTTTCCTCCTTCCATTTATATAGTTAAAAATATAACATATCATTTTCAGTGATAATTTAAGAACTTATCTTTATAAATACTAAAAGAAATAAATTTCATCCTAATTTCTTCAAAATTAAACTTTTAATTAAGCTATTTTAGTACACCATTACCATAAATCACAATAATGTAAGAAACAACAGCAAATAAATTTTCATACTCCGCTTTTCCATAATTACTCTATTTATAAATAAATTATAATTATAATAAGATATTATACGAGAAATTATGTATTCCCCCCATATATAATCATTGAAATCTCTAAATAATTTAGAAGTTAACAAAAATCCCCTAATGATCATACCAGTTCTTAAATAATGTATAAACCATATTGAACCTATGAATCTAGATATATAATTTAAATTAAACTTCCTGAATCAATAAACAAAAGATAATTCATATCCCAAATATATCCCCGATAAAACAAAAATTATAGGTATTAACTTTCTTAAAGAAGGGAATATTAACAATATATCAAAAGGAAATAATAATCATATTAAAACTCTCCCACCTAAAATAGACAAAACTGTCAAGAATAATATAGATAATAATATATTTTTTTCCTCCAAACAAGATTGATAAGTAAATAATCCATTAAGGTTACTAATACAATAAAAAATTAAACGTATGCTGTAAGAAGCAGTAAATCCCACAGAAATAAATAATATAATATAGATAAACAAATTTGTATAATTCAAACTTCTATATTCCATAATTATGTCCTTTCTATAAAAACCTGATATAAAAGGGATACCACATAAAGATAAAGTAGAAATACAAAAACAAGAGCAAGTATAAGGTATTTGAAATACCAAATTACCTATATGACGAATATCTTGAGAATCATTTATACAATGAATAATCAAACCCCCACATAAAAAAAGTAAAGCTTTAAAAAATGCATGAGTTAATAAATGAAAATATGAAATTCTAGCACCACCCAATAACAAAATCAATATTATTATCCCTAATTGACTCAATGTAGATAAAGCAATAATCCTTTTCAAATCATATTCAAAATTAGCCCCTAATCCTGCTATAAATATAGTTAATAAAGAAACTAAGATCAAAAAAGATAAATTATATTTTATCAATATAAAATTAAATCGAATCATTAAATAAACTCCAGCAGTAACCAATGTACTAGAATGTACCAATGAAGAAACAGGAGTTGGTGCAGCCATAGCTGCTGGTAACCAAGAAGAAAAAGGAATTTGGGCTCTCTTAGTAAAAGATGCCAAAATTACTAAATAAATAATATAAATAGTTCAATCCTCTATATATAAAACATGGAATGAAAAGTTCCAACTTCCCCAATTAAAAATAAAATATAGAGATATTAAAATAGAAACATCCCCAATTCGATTAATTAAAATAGTTAATATACCAGCATTATAAGATTTATAATTACCAAAATAAATAACTAATCTATAAGAAACTAAACCTAAGCCATCCCATCCAAGAAGAATACTAACTATATTAGGACTAATAATTAATAATATCATAGATATAATAAAAAGCAATACCAATATTAAAAATCGATACTTATATTTATCCTCACTTATATAATCCTTTCTATAGAGGATTACTATAGAAGAAATTATAAAAACACAAGATATAAACAAAATAGATATTCAATCTAATAATATAGTTATCACAAACGAACATGAATTTAATTCTAAAATAAATCAATCTAAAAATAATCTATAATCCAATTCAATAAATAATATAAATACCATAAATATTATTAAAGAAATAATAAGAAGAATTATAGATCAAAAATAAAATAAATTAATGGATCTAATATACAATTATACCTATAACTCCACAAATTATTATTCTAAATAAACTAATTAAATCCTATCAAAAACAAACAAAAAATTCCACTCTTAAAACAGCAATATTTAAAGGAATTAAATGCAAGACTAATAAGATATACTCCCGACAATTAATATTAGAAATTCTAAGTAATCCTCTATATAAAGATCCATGATTTAAAGAAGAATATATATAAATTCTATAAACACAACTTAAAAAAGAACCTAAAGATATAAAAAAGAAAGTTAATCATCTTCATCTTAAATTTCCCAAGATAATTATAATTTCTCCTAATAAATTTAAAGTAGGAGGAGATGACATATTATTAATACACCCTATAAATATAAATAATGAAAATAAAGGTAAAACAGTTAATATTCCCTTATTCACTGATAAACTACGACTAAGTCTCCGTTCATAAATAATATTGGCCAAACAAAATAAACAAGAAGAACATAATCCATGTCCAATTATTAAAATATAAGATCCCAAGATCCCAAATGAATTTATACTTATAATACCTGAAATTACTATACCCATGTGAGCAACAGAAGAATAAGCAATTAAAGACTTAATATCTACTTGTATTACACAAACTATACCAACTATTATACAACTAAAAACTCCAATTACCAAATAAATAATGTTATTTCAGAATTGGGGATATATAAAACAAAAAATTCGAATTAAACCATATCCTCCTAGTTTTAATAAAACCCCCGCTAAAATTATAGAACCCGAAATAGGAGCTTCAACATGAGCCTTAGGTAATCAAAAATGAAAGAATAATATAGGTATTTTAAATAAAAAAGCAAGGGATATCACCAAATAAATGTAACCATTTAATTCAAGTTCAATTAACCAAAATAATATAGTATTAGAACTATTATAAATATAAAATAATCCAACTAAAAAGGGAAGAGACCCAAACAAAGTATAAAACAATAAATAAAATCCAGCAGATAATCGTTCAGGCTGATATCCCCACCCGTAAATTAAAAAAAGGGTGGGGATTAATGATGCTTCAAAGAAGCAGTAGAATAGTAATATATTATTCACTATAAAAACAAGAACTAAGATCAAGAGTAGCATAATAATATTGAACAAAAATTCAGACTTCCCCCTATTTTTTAATAATACCTTATAACTGGAAAGTAATATCAAAAATAAAATTCATCTCGTTAAAATTATTAAACCCCAAGATATTATATCTATACCAAAATAAAAACTGTGAGAAGAAAAATACGAAAAAGAATTTAATATTATAAATAATATCACTAAAAATATTATAGAAATAACTACCATTAATCAATTATAAATTAGAGGGATTAAAAAAATAATAAAAAAGAAGATTTTTATCATGATAACACTGATATCGAAGTTAAATGATCATTCCCATGACTACGAACTATATTAACTAAAATGGATAATCCTAAAGCTCCCTCACAGACAGTAAAAATCAAAAATAACAATAAATAAAACAGATCATATCCCGTATTTATAATTATATATAGTATAATCATAAATGTTACTAAAACCAAATATTCTAAAACTAACAACGTTTGTAAAATATGTTTATGATTTATACAGAATATAATTATACCTACTACTAATATAAATACCATCAAATAAATAAGTTTTTATAGTTTATTAAAAATAATGATCTTGTAAATCATAGATGATAATTATCTAAAAACTTCAGTAAAAGGATTAACCCTATTATTAATCTCCAAAATTAAAGTTTTATATAAACTATTTACTGTAATGATAAAACTATTAAGTATTATAAGATTTTTTTTTATATTTTTAAAACACCCTTTAAGAATATCAATAATATTAATTTCCCAGACTATCATTATTGCTTTATTAACAGGTTCTTCCTTAGGCTCTTTTTTTATATCATATATTATTATAATTATCATGATTAGAGGGATATTAGTATTATTTATTTATATATCTAGTGTGGCTTCAAACGAAAAATTCAAATCAAGATTGCTAATAACAGCCTTATTTTTTATGGCTCTTTTTTTATTGTTATTTTTACCAGACACATTATATATAAATACCATATCAACCATATTTGAAATAAAAGAAAAAATAATAGTTATTAAATTATTTAATTGACCAATTAGCATTATAACTATTTTTATAGTTATTTATTTACTTATAACTATAATTGCAATTTCCAATATTGTTAAAAACTTTACAGGTCCTCTACGTGTTAAAAAATATGAATAAACCCTTACGAAAAACTCATCCATTAATTAAAATAATTAATAGATCATTAATTGATTTACCATCTCCCTCCTCTATCTCTCTCTGATGAAATTTCGGATCACTTCTTGGGATTTGTTTAATAGTTCAGTTAATAAGAGGATTATTCTTAGCAATACATTATACCCCAAATATTGAAATAGCCTTTTCTAGAATTATACATATTTGTCGAGATGTAAATTATGGTTGACTTATACGTAATACTCATGCTAATGGAGCTTCATTATTTTTTATCTGTCTTTATTTACATATTGGACGAGGATTATATTACAATTCATTTAAATTAAAAATAACTTGAATAGTAGGGGTAATACTTCTATTAATAATTATAGGTGCAGCTTTCTTAGGATATGTTCTACCTTGGGGTCAAATATCCTTATGGGGTGCTACCGTTATTACAAATTTATTATCAGCAATCCCCTATTTTGGGGATATATTAGTAAAATGATTGTGAGGAGGATTTTCGGTAGATAATGCAACTCTAAATCGATTCTTTGCTTTACATTTTTTATTACCATTCATTATTGCTGCTATAGTACTCATTCACTTAATTTTTTTACACCAAACTGGGAGTAATAATCCTCTAGGATTTAATAGAAACTTTGATAAAGTTCCCTTTCACCCCTATTTTTCTATTAAAGATATCTTAGGAATAATTATTATAATAATAATATTCTTAATACTAGTATTATTAGAACCTTTAATATTAGGAGATCCTGAAAATTTTATACCAGCCAATCCAATAGTTACCCCAGTACATATTCAACCAGAATGATATTTTTTATTTGCATATGCAATTTTACGATCTATCCCTAACAAACTTGGGGGAGTTATTGCAATATTATTATCTATCCTTATTATTATTTTACCTATTTTTATAAAAAACAGATTTATAAATACAGCTTTCTACCCAATCAATAAATTACTTTTCTGATCACTTGTAACTAATATTGCTTTATTAACTTGAATTGGGGCTCGACCAGCAGAAGAACCTTTTATTATAGTAGGTCAAATATTAACAATTTTATATTTCTTATTTTTTATATTAAATCCTATTATTATAAAGTTCTGAGATTATACTAAATAACTAAAAAGTTTTAGATAAACATATATTTTGAAAATATAAAAATAAGGTTAAATTCCTTTATTAGTTTCCACTTAAACAAGTGAATTAGGTCCCCATAAATAATATAATCATGCCCAAGTTAAAAAGAAAAATATTTAAAGAAAAAGGTAAAAACAATTTTCAAGTTAAAGACATTAATTTATCATACCGAAATCGAGGTAAAACACCCCGAACTCAAATAAATCAAAAAATTAAGATGCCTAACTTTAAGAAGAAAAATACAGAATATGTATCCCCTCCTAAAAATATAATTACAGACAATATACTTATAAAAATAATATTTATATACTCAGAAAGAAAAATATATGCAAATCTACCTCTACTATATTCAACATTAAATCCTCTTACAAGTTCACTCTCTCCTTCCGCAAAATCAAAAGGGGATCGATTTGTTTCTGCTAAGCATGTTGACATTCAACAAAAAAACAAAGGTATTATCAAAAATATAAATCAAATCTTATATTGATAATATGAAAAAGATATCAAATTAAATCTTAAAGTGAATAATAATAAATTAAGTAAAATTAATGCTATACTTACTTCATAAGAAATAGTTTGAGCAACAGCACGAAGACCCCCTAAGAAAGAATAAATTCTGTTAGAAGATCAGCCTGAACCCAATACACCATAAACCCCTATGCCAGCACAACAAAGAAAAAATAATAATCCTAAAGGAAAAGAAATAAAATTATAATAAATTGGAAATATATTCCATAGTATTATAGATAATACTAATATCAGAATTGGGGATATATAAAACATGGAATAATTTGATTTCAAAGGATAAATTTGTTCTTTAAAAAATAACTTTATACCATCAGAAAAAGGTTGTAAAAGTCCTATAAATCCTACCCTATTAGGCCCTTTTCGTAATTGAATATAACTTAAAATCTTACGTTCAAACAAAGTTACAAATGCAACAGATATTAAAACTATAATAATAATAAAAAAGTAATATACCAAATAAATAATTACATGTAATTTTAATTACATAATTAAAATCTAAATTTAATGCATTAAATCTGCCAAAGTAACTAAAATATTTAAAGTATCCGGTCCTTTCGTACTAGAATACAATTTTAATATTAAGGATAGAAACCAACCTGGCTTACGCCGGTCTGAACTCAGATCATGTAAAAATTTAAAGGTCGAACAGACCTAGACACTTAGCTACTACACCAAATTCTAATTTTAATCCAACATCGAGGTCGCAAACTATATTATCGATAAGAACTCTCCAATAAAATTACGCTGTTATCCCTAAGGTAATTTAATCTTATATTCTAAAAATAGGATCAATAATATATAAATTTATAAAATTATTTAAATGGAAGTTTGATATATTCCTCTGTCACCCCAACAAAAATATACTATTTTTTAAATACTTGATAATAAATCTACTATAAAAATATGGATATTCAAAATTCTATAGGGTCTTCTCGTCCTATAATTGAATTTATGCTTTTTAACACAAAAATTAATTTCAAAATTAATATAAAAAGAAAGTTAATATTTCATCAAACCGTTCATACTAGTCCCCAATTAAAAGACAAATGATTATGCTACCTTTGCACAGTCAATATACTGCAGCTGTTAAATAAATCACCGAGCAGGCCTGACCTTATATTTAATTCATAAGGACATGTTTTTGTTAAACAGGTGAATATTAAATTTGCCTAGTTCCTATTTATATTTTAAAAAATTTACTAATTTTACCATTTTATCCTTTAATATCTTAATTAAATAAAGATTTTTGATATATATCTAAGAAATAAATAAATAAATTTAAATAGTAAAATTAATTATAACAAAATAATAGAAAGAAATTATCAATCCTACAAATTTTAATTTTAAATAATATAAATCTATAAAAGAATTTAAGAGCTTATCCCCTTAAATATTACAAAGAAACAATACATTAAATATAGTATAAATATATTTGTAACAATGCTGAATTGAATTCAATTCTCAAAAAACCAGATAGTTATAGTTGAATAGCATATAACCCCTAACTAATATTACTTAATAATGTTACCATATTAAATTTAAACACTAGTTATCTCCTATAATTTCGGGAAAATTAAATTAATTAATAGTATTTGATAAACCCTGATACAAAAGGTACAATATAAAAATCTACTTACATTCATTAATATAAAATTCCTTTACAGTACAATAATCTATAAAAATAAATAATATAAATTCTATAAACTATACTTATATATAAATTGTTTTTATTAAACATATAATATAAATAAAAAAGATTATTAATCTTTCAAATATCAAACTAATTTGAATTGCACAAATAATTCATTAATGTAAATAATGAATACCTCTATTAGCATAGTCTGAATTAATTCCAGGGTCATCTTCCGATAAACCTACTTTGTTACGACTTATCTTGCTTTATTAACAAGAGTGACGGGCGATATGTACTTGATTTAGATCAATTATCATAAATAATATATAATACATATTACAAACAAATCCAATTTAGAAAAATATTACATATTCATCATACATAATTAAAATATTAATGTAACCCATAAAATCCTTAAAAAGCTGCACCTTGACCTGACATAATTTATAATTAATTAAACTCCGAGAATATTCTTATAAAACACTCTTAAGACAGAGATATACAAACTTAAACTTAAGGTAAAATTTATCGTGGATTATCGATTATAATACAGGTTCCTCTGTACAGATTAAACCACCGTCAAATTCTTTTAATTTAAAGATCATAACTATTAATACTAACTTAACTTAACATTTAAAATAATAGGGTATCTAATCCTAGTTTATATAAAAATTTCATAAATTCCTAACCAAAGATAATAAAATTATTTTAATATTTCACCATAAAAATAAAATATATATACTCATAATATTAGTCATTATAATTAAATAAAAATAACTTTGATTAAATGTATAACCGCAGCTGCTGGCACACTATTAGCCAATCATTTAAACCATTAACTAATTCTAACTTGAATTAAATTATTTAATATAAAAAACTGCGAATAAGAACTTGTTCATCTTTAAGATAAAACACTCTCATAGAAAACTTCACATGTAAAATTATGACATAGCTATTCAAAAAGACTAGAACCAAATCTTGGTTAAAACCATTTTTTAAGAGTCGGCACAGTAAAGGGTACCCCCCCTCTCTCTCTCTCCTAGACTAACCAACTCCCGTCCCTAAAGGTCCGGTCGAGTACCTCCTAAACTTCTAAAATAACTACATACTATATACGTTGCATTTGGTTAAATAATCCCATATGTTCTTAACATAAGTATCCCTTGCTCTAAGGCTATCTTGCTAGCTAGCAATTAAACTCTAGATGTGACCATATAATAATATGGTATTTATATTATTTATTTGATAAAGTATTTTTCTTCTCACATTCATTCCATGTTTTATATATCCCCAATTCTGAAATAGTTGCATATATTACTCCCAGCATAGGGTGGTGGCCCGGCGGTCCCCCTTGTATAGTCTTCAAGTTATCTCCCAACATAACTATCAGTCTAACTCAGAGTTTTAACATTTTTTAAAATATTAAATAATTTGTAAAAAAAACTATTTGGAGCAAACTAATAGAGCACCCTCTAAGACTACCCTACTAGTTATTTAAACACAGAAAAAAAGAGGGTAAAGTAAGAAAATGCTCCTACTTTTCTAAAAATTAAATTTATAGAGATATAACTCTCTAGGTTATTACACAGATTTGCGCCGCCCCAATAAACTTTTTTTTTATTAAATAATTTTTACAAATAGGTTAAATACCCCAACTATTTAATTTGTTTCTCTTAATTATTTAATATTTTAGAATATTAACCTAAATTACAAAAATTCAATTTTATTAAATAATTTTTACAAATAGGTTAAATACCCCAACTATTTAATTTGTTTCTCTTAATTATTTAATATTTTAGAATATTAACCTAAATTACAAAAATTCAATTTTATTAAATAATTTTTACAAATAGGTTAAATACCCCAACTATTTAATTTGTTTCTCTTAATTATTTAATATTTTAGAATATTAACCTAAATTACAAAAATTCAATTTTATTAAATAATTTTTACAAATAGGTTAAATACCCCAACTATTTAATTTGTTTCTCTTAATTATTTAATATTTTAGAATATTAACCTAAATTACAAAAATTCAATTTTATTAAATAATTTTTACAAATAGGTTAAATACCCCAACTATTTAATTTGTTTCTCTTAATTATTTAATATTTTAGAATATTAACCTAAATTACAAAAATTCAATTTTATTAAATAATTTTTACAAATAGGTTAAATACCCCAACTATTTAATTTGTTTCTCTTAATTATTTAATATTTTAGAATATTAACCTAAATTACAAAAATTCAATTTTATTAAATAATTTTTACAAATAGGTTAAATACCCCAACTATTTAATTTGTTTCTCTTAATTATTTAATATTTTAGAATATTAACCTAAATTACAAAAATTCAATTTTATTAAATAATTTTTACAAATAGGTTAAATACCCCAACTATTTAATTTGTTTCTCTTAATTATTTAATATTTTAGAATATTAACCTAAATTACAAAAATTCAATTTTATTAAATAATTTTTACAAATAGGTTAAATACCCCAACTATTTAATTTGTTTCTCTTAATTATTTAATATTTTAGAATATTAACCTAAATTACAAAAATTCAATTTTATTAAATAATTTTTACAAATAGGTTAAATACCCCAACTATTTAATTTGTTTCTCTTAATTATTTAATATTTTAGAATATTAACCTAAATTACAAAAATTCAATTTTATTAAATAATTTTTACAAATAGGTTAAATACCCCAACTATTTAATTTGTTTCTCTTAATTATTTAATATTTTAGAATATTAACCTAAATTACAAAAATTCAATTTTATTAAATAATTTTTACAAATAGGTTAAATACCCCAACTATTTAATTTGTTTCTCTTAATTATTTAATATTTTAGAATATTAACCTAAATTACAAAAATTCAATTTATTAAATAATTTTTACAAATAGGTTAAATACCCCAACTATTTAATTTGTTTCTCTTAATTATTTAATATTTTAGAATATTAACCTAAATTACAAAAATTCAATTTTATTAAATAATTTTTACAAATAGGTTAAATACCCCAACTATTTAATTTGTTTCTCTTAATTATTTAATATTTTAGAATATTAACCTAAATTACAAAAATTCAATTTTATTAAATAATTTTTACAAATAGGTTAAATACCCCAACTATTTAATTTGTTTCTCTTAATTATTTAATATTTTAGAATATTAACCTAAATTACAAAAATTCAATTTTATTAAATAATTTTTACAAATAGGTTAAATACCCCAACTATTTAATTTGTTTCTCTTAATAATATATAAAAAATA